GTCTCTAGAACATAGAAAAGCAGGATGTCCATGACGTGTACGTGTCGGATGAACCAAATCCTCGTTGAATTTTATTTTTCCATTAGAAGGGGCTCGCACATGTTCTGCAGTACCCCCTGTGAATACTCCGCCGGTATGAAAAGTTCTTAATGTTAATTGAGTGCCCGGTTCTCCAATAGATTGACCTGCAATAATACCTACAGCTTCTCCCAATTCGACCAGGTCGTCATGAGCTGGACTTCGGCCATAACATAATTGACAAATCCACGACGTACTCCTACAAGTAAAGGGAGTTCGAATAGAGATTGGTTGTGCTCTAAAAGTTATGAATCTATTGACAAGTCCAACTCCAATATCTTGATTTCTAGTAGCAATGCATCGCGAACCTATATATACATGATCTGCTAATACACGCCCAATTAATGTTTGGATAAAAATCCTGTCCGCCATCATTCCATTTCGAGGACTTACAGAAATACCTCGGACGGTGCCGCAATCTGTTCGACGTACAACAATGTGTTGAACTACTTCAACAAGTCTGCGCGTGAGATATCCTGCATCTGATGTTCGGATAGCGGTATCCACAACTCCTTTACGGGCTCCGTAACAAGAAATAATATATTCTGTTAAAGAGAGTCCTTCGCGTAAATTGCTTTGAATGGGTAAATCAATCATTTGCCCTTGGGGATCCGACATTAATCCTCTCATACCTACTAATTGATGTACCTGAGATGCATTTCCTCTGGCTCCCGAAAAAGACATTATATGGACTGGATTAAAAGGATCGGTCATCCGAAAATTAGGATTCATTTCTTGTCGCAAATATTCACTTGTGGCATACCAGATCTCGATCGATTGACGTAATTTTTCTACCGCGTGTACATTCCCATAATGATGGTGTTTTTCCAAAATAAAACTTTGTTGTTCAGCGTCTTGAACTAGCCATCTTTTAGAAGGTATTGTTAAAAGATCATCAATTCCTAATGAAATGGATGCGGCGGTAGCTTGTCGGAAACCCAGAGTCTTTACTTGATCCAGGATATGTGATGTATATCCTATTCCATAGTGATCAATAAATCGACTAATAAGTCGTTTCATGGCAGTTCCGTCTATCATTTTATTGTGAAAGACCTGAGTGGGCCGTTCTGCCATCAGTACCTCCATATTGCGCTGAGTAGAATTTGACAATGGGTTTGAGTCAGTGATTGTAAAACTTCCTTTTCTAGATCTTGATTCACGTAGAAATTCCGCAATTGCAATTATAGTACTAGTTAACCCGGTGAGACTCGAATTCCCCCTGGTAGCATAGAATTACAACAGCCCTGCCAAAACCCCTGTATGGCTTCTTCTATTTCTCGATAAAGAGAAATATGACCGAGAGTGGTTCGAATATATATATAAAGAATTTCTTTTTTTATACTTCTTACTATTAGATAGTGTCCATAAATCTCATAATAGGTCCCCAAAGATTCATAGTGAATTTCGATGGGAGTTTCTCTTGCAGCAATAACGCGTTGATCTAGTCGCCACCGCAGCCACAAGGGACTACCTAAATTGATGCGTTTTTGCCGATAAGCTCCAATTGCATCATAGGCATTAGAAAAAAAAGGTTCTTTTTTTTTTGTATACTTATAGTTATTATCTTCATTTTGATAGTTTATACGATTACATGGATTATACCTATTTACACAAATACCCCGACGATTTCCACTCGTTAAGAAATAGAGTCCACTAAGCATATCTTGAGTTGGTGCAGAAATGGGATCTCCAATAGTTGGAGACAAAAGATTCATATGAGAAAACATAAGTAAACGTGCCTCTGCTTGAGCCTCCAAAGATAAAGGCACATGAACAGCCATTTGATCCCCGTCAAAGTCTGCATTGAAGCCCTTACAAACTAATGGATGTAAACAAATAGCACGCCCTTCCACTAAAATGGGCAGGAATGCCTGTATGCCTAATCTATGCAGAGTAGGCGCTCTATTCAGCAATACAGGATGGTCATCCAGAATTTCCTGAAGTATTTCCCATACAATCGGTTTTTTTTTTCGAATTTGACTTTTAGCAACTCCGATGTTCGAAGCAAGATGTTTTCTAATTAGGTCACGAATTACAAATGCCTGGAAAAGTTCTATTGCTATTTCGCGAGGCAATCCACATCGATGTAATGAAAGTGAAGGGCCCACGACAATCACTGACCGCCCTGAATAATCAACCCGTTTACCAAGCAAAGTCTCGCGAACTCTTCCTTCTTTGCCTTCAATTACATCTGAAAGAGACTTGTAAACTCTATTATGATCATCCCTCATCGGTTGTCCGCAGATTCCATTATCAAGAAGTGCATCCACGGCTTCTTGCAGCAATTTTTCCTGAGATATTATTAATTCTTCTGGCGTAGCTATACTTGTTGTTAATAGATCTGTAAGAGTATTATTCCGATAGATAATTCTTCTATAGATTTCATTAATATCCGAGGTCACTAGTTTATCCTCATCTATAT